ATCAGAATTCTCGTGGAGAATGGTAGGATATATGAAATTCCAATGACCGTTGGATATGATTCGATCAGGTCCTGAATAATCAAGAACCCCCCCCTTTTTACCGTAAGGATTCGAACTAAACAATTTGTGTCTCACTTGATCATTAGTCACGGAGAGGTCAGAAATAGATCTCCGTTCAACAGAATGAACATTCATTTGATCTTGATCCTTGTGGAGCGAAAAAGGCACTATACTGGATCTGCACAGAGCTCCTGATAATATCCATAAATGACTTGTTTTGGGTAAGAGATGAACATTACCATATTTATATTCAGGTGCATGGTACACATCGGTACTCCAGTGCATTTCTCCCTCTGAGTCAGAATAAATATGTTTTCGAACTTTCTCTTTAACTTTATTAAAATTGAAAGTGGATGTTCCAGCGCGAATCTCAGCAATCACTTGTTCTGATTCTACATATTGATCATTTTGAACTAAAAGAAAACTTTTGGGTGGAATATTCACATTATGTAGAATATCGTGACTCTCAATAGTTACATACAGGTCTATATAACATAGAAAAGCAGGATGCCCATGACGTGTACGTGTGGGATGAACCAAATCCTCATTGAATTTGATTTTTCCCTTAAAAGGAGCTCGTACATGTTCTGCAGTACCACCTGTGAATACTCCACCGGTATGAAAAGTTCTTAATGTTAGTTGAGTCCCCGGTTCGCCGATTGATTGACCCGCAATAATACCTACTGCTTCTCCTAATTCGACCAGGTCGCCATGAGTGGGACTCTGACCATAACATAATCGACAGATCCAAGATATACTCCTGCAAAGAAAGGGGGTTCGAATATATATTGGTTGTGTTCGAAAGGTTATGAATCGAGTGACAAGTCCAACCCCAATATCTTTATTTTGAGCGGCAATGCAACGTGGACCCATATATATATTGTATGCTAATACACGACCAATTAGTGTTTGGACCCAAATTCTTTCCGTCATCCCATTTCTAGGACTCACGGAAATGCCTCGGGTAGTGCCACAATCTGTTCTACGTACAACAATGTGTTGAACTACTTCAACAAGTCTACGCGTGAGGTATCCAGCATCTGATGTTCGTACAGCAGTATCCACAACTCCTTTGCGGGCTCCGTAGCAGGAAATGATATATTCCGTTAAAGAAAGTCCTTCGCGTAAATTGCTTTGAATCGGTAAATCAATCATTTGTCCTTGGGGATCCGACATTAATCCTCTCATACCTACTAATTGGTGTACCTGAGATGCATTTCCTCTAGCTCCCGAAAAGGACATTATATGGACTGAATTAGAAGGATCAGTCATCCTAAAATTAGGATGCATTTCTTGTCTCAAATATTCACTTGTAGCATACCATATCTCAATGGATTGGCGTAATTTTTCTACTGTGTGTACATTCCCATAATGATGGTGCTTTTCTAAAATGAAACTTTGTTGTTCAGCATCTTGGACTAACCACCCCTTAGAAGGTACTGTTAAAAGATCATCAATTCCTAATGAAATGGATGTAGCAGTGGCTTGCTGGAAACCCAGAGTCTTTACTTGATCCAGGGTGTGCGATGTATATGCCATTCCGAAGTGATCTATTAATCTGCTAATAAGTCGTTTCATGGCAGACCCATCTATCGCTTTATTGTAAAAGAACAGATCAGCCCATTCTGCCATAAGTACTTCTCTATTCCGCTGAGTAGGATTCGCCAATGGGTTTGAGTCAGTGATTCGAAGACCTCCTTTACTGGATCTCGATTCATGTAGAAATTAAGGAATTATGATTCCAGTTGAACCGGAGAGATCCAAATTCCCGCGGTATTACATAATTCCTTAGCTTAGGTACCGTATGAGTAGGCCTGACAAAACCCCTGTATGGCTTCTTCTATTTCTCGAGAAAAAGAAATAGGACCAACAGTGGTTCGGGTGTATATACAAAGGGTTTGTTTTTTTATACGTCTTACTATTAGATAGTGCCCATAAATTTCATGATAGGTACCCAAAGATTCATATTGAACTTCGACAGGAACTTCTCTTGAGGCAATGACACGTTGATCTAGTCGCCACCGAAGCCACAAAGGACTATCTAAATTGATTCGTTTCTGCTGATAAACTATAAGTACATCATAGGAACTACAAAAATAGGGCTCTTTCTCTTTCGTAGTATATTTATACTTATAATCATTAACTGTTTCATTTTGATAGTTTATGCGATTCCATGGATTATACCTATTTGCACAAATACCTCGACGATTCCCGATCGTTAATACATAGAGTCCAATAAGCATATCTTGGGTTGGTACCGAAATGGGATCTCCAATAGCCGGAGAAAAGAGATTCATATGAGAAAACATAAGTAAACGAGCCTCCGCTTGCGCTTCCAAAGATAAAGGTACATGAACAGCCATTTGATCCCCATCAAAGTCTGCATTGAATCCTTTACGAACTAATGGATGTAAACAAATAGCACGTCCACCCCCTAAAA